AGGAACGACATTGCACGCTCGTTCGACTATGATATTACGTTTGCTTACTTACGATATTTAGGTCGGCGAAATATCGTAAGGCGTGCTGTTAGAAAACTAGAAATCTTATCTACGATCACGGATCCACGACCATCCTTGCTTCAGGCATATCATTCAAAGACGGGAAGCTTCTGTGCTTTCTATATATTTCTTTTCTTTCCTCCTCTCTCTTAAGAAAGGGCATTGTGTCAGAGAAGAAATTGGATTTAGATTCTGTACTAAGGTAGACTGAACACCAAAAAAATCTATCCAAAGTATGAATGAGAGAAAGAGTACACTGAAGACTGACTATACCGCCCGGAGCTCTACTGAATCCAATGGCTTGAAGGCTTCAAGAGTGAGGAAAGGTTCTTAGCCACCGGGGACCGGCTTTCGTTAAAGCACCTTTGGGCGATGGCCGATCTCTCACTTGACTTGAAGATAAAGAGCCACTGTGATTATATAATTCATTTTGAAAGAGAAAGAACAACTATTTAAGTAAACCTTTGCAAGTCCGTTCGATCAGAGCCTGGACCTATGCTTTGGTCAATAGTAAAGATGATGCCAAGATAAAGAAAGCGGTACATTACAACAGTAACCTGCTCGTTAACAAGGCAAGCCCCTCGATCGACAATCTTCATTGCCTCTTTCCGACCTTCGCTTTTGAACGAACTCTTTCTTCTTGAGCTTATGATCACTAGTTGGCCTCTCCATAGGTATAGCCAGCCAGAAAGCCGAGCCCGCAGGAACCAGGCTTTTGCCAATAAGTCGAGCCATAAAACCCATTTCAAAGTTATCCTGTTGGTCCATGGTCTGTTCCCGCCTCTGGTCCCCTGCCAAAGCAACCGCTTTTCCCCCTATCCTTTAAAGCCGGTACCAAACCTACTCGTCTGCTTTCTTGTTCCTCTAATGCTAACGGCTTCATAACCACCACCGTCATCTCTGTCCTGAGTCTACTTCCCCTTCAAGTGCCTATAGCCTATATCTGAATCATTCATTCCCGTAGCAGAGCAGTACGCTTGTAACTATTCTTTCCGTGTTTTATCACTCTTGTTAGCTGCTCGTTAGCTAGCAAATCCGCTATGGTCTATGGTCTCCTAATAAGCGTACTACCTAGAAAGCTCAGTAATTGGAAAAGAAACAGAACTAGAACAAGAAAGCGGTGGGTTTCGGGCTTGCGAGTGCCTATCTATTCTAACTTCCTACTAGCTAGTGGAGCGAGTATTACATAACCTTGACTGATAAGGAGAGGAGTACTGAACATTAAGCTAAAGAGGAGTCTATGCATGTCGAGCAGAGATAAGACCAGTGCGAGATATGAGATCGAGAGCATACTAGCACAGTTATAGAACATAACCGCGAGGTGCAACCTCTATTCCAAGAAAAGACTTAAGAGGTCCAAGATCCTTCATATCTTAAAGGCCAGCTGATCCTTAAGAAAAGAAACGAAATGGCATCAGCCCCATCTCCAGAGATAGTAAATCGACATATACCAAGCACTAGGCGCTAACAGACAAAGGCGCTAACAGGACAAAAAACAAGCTTCGAACGAGAATGAAAAGATCGAGAGTACGTTCAGTGGTTGTTGAGTTGTCTTGGCCTACTGAATAGAGAGTTGAATTGACTAAGCGCCCCGTTTGCTGGGCCTACAGAGAGAGAGTTACGTGTAGTCAACTCGGTGGGGTATTCTCAATCGGCGAAGCCTCGCTACAGTCACAGCTACAACAGCTAACAACAGAGCGGATATCACGCAGCGGATATATCGGTTGTTAACATCGGGTGCTAAAAGAAAGCAACACGAATTCTCTTATATAACGAGATCCTATTATCTTACATAACCAGCGACAGGGGTCTCTGGCTTGAAAGACGACACTGCCTGTGATACAAGAAGGCGCTCGTTGATGGCGCGAGGAGGAATGGCCAGCCAGCCCCCTACCTACACAGAAGGGAAGGAGATCCACCACGCCAGCGCGCATCGCTAGCTCAATGAAAGGCAACCTACTACTTTCTTCCTGATGCCTTAATTGCGTATATAATATAGTTGTGTCCCCGCTCTTCCCTCTTTCTAGTGTTTGGATCTCGGATCGAACAATCACGGCCCAGAGTGCTCATTGAGCCGGTAACCGTTGGTCTAGTAGCGCCGCCCCTAACTCTTGATCGGAGGAAGCAGCACCAGTAGGGGAGATAAAGTGAGATTAATGTAATAGGATTTGAACCCACTTTTGGAAAAGAATAAATCGAATGCGCCAATGTCAATGCATTTGACCAACCGATTGAGAGATTGGATTAATTACGCCCCTTAGAGATTCACTAAACGGGAAGGCAGATGCGACCAATTCAATTCGACCGCTTGGAAGGCATGAAAATATAAAGCACGGCGGCACCGCTAATGGAAGAGCAAGACAAATAGTAAGACTTTTTGTATGAGATGGCTTGGCTTAAACCTTGCCTTTCTGGCTGCTAGGGGAAGAGCGTAGGAAGTATAGAATGTCTTTCCCGCTCTTATGATTGGCCATTCCCCTCCTTACCCCGCTGGTCTCTCTTTAAGGATTGATGCTTTTCCTATCCAATATGAGCTAGTTAGTTAGTAGCGGGCATTCCTATCCTAGTAGGAAGGTTCTAACAAGATAGTACGGATAGTCAAAGGGATGGAAGCCCGCTTTTCATTCCTTTTTTATATTTAGTTATCCTGCGCTATTCCTAAATCAGGATCGTGAACCTATCTATTTTCCTTTTATTGACCTAGTTTTCTTGTGAGAATATCATATAGTGAGGGTGCAGTGTAGAGATGCTCGACTGGTTGATGACCTGAACTCAATCTTCATGTGAGAGCTGCTTGAAAGATAACAGATTAGTCTCTATCCCAAAAGTGGGGCTGTAGGTGAGGTAGCTTTAGCTTGCTTAGGTAGGAACTTCACTGAACTTAAAAAGAGAATGAATGAGATTCCAAATCAGCGGGGTCTTTTTCTAGAACCAGGGTGGTAAGTTCAGGAGAGGAAATTCCACTCTGAAGCTGCAGACACCACGGAGAATCCGCCAAAAGGGTGGTCGTAGATCAGTTATTAGCAGATCAATCTAGTCTTTCTTTTCCAGAAGAAGAAGATGAAAGCTATAGAAAAAGAATGGTAGAATGCTTTGTTTGGTTGGTTGGATTCAAAGTATCTAATATGGTAGTTGCCAACTTACTTATACTTATGTCATAGGTAAAAAACGAAGCTAGGAAGAAAGCATTTGAACGAGTTATAGGGCAAAAGGGAAGCGCAGACTTGACAATAAAATGAGAGGTACGGACGATAGATAGACCATTCCAAAGATCACAATCTACTATGAAATAAGGGAAAGTCGCGCTGGGGTGGTTCGAGTCTGGTGACGGCTAACCGAGAAAGCTGATTGCATACGACACTCCTGCTAGCAAGCACATTGAGCAAATGCACAGCGGCAAGCCGGTAGAAAACAAAGGCGGTGGCCGGGGGAAGAATAAGTGGATTCATTTGGCAGGTACTAACTATGTGTTTTCCCATCTGCGGACTGTGTATCGTCAACCCCTTGACTGGTAATACACAACCTAAAAGGGGGATTGAGTCCTAAAGCCGGCTAGACACCATCCGATCTTTATCCCCTGCCAGCCTTGCCAGGCACCTCCCCAGCGGGTCAAGGTGCTCCAAGGCTTCATGTACAGAGGGACAGGAACTTAGATTAGCTGGGCTATTTCATAGCGCCTTGCCTACTCGCTTGGAGTTGAGAAGCCATCCCCCTCACTTCCAGAAAGCCGTTGAGCGTATGTGTCGCCTGAGACTTTGGTAGAACATCCGGCTGCAGAAGGCATCTGGTTTGAAGACTTGTTCCGAAACCAGTAATCATCAGAATATGCAATTACCCGATCAGAATATAAAAAACTTGATCTGGAAGGAATGTCATTAAGTGAAGGAGTCCTCGTAAGCGCATAGGCAAAAGAGCTTGGTGCTCGTTGTTCACCATTTGCTGTTACACATGGGCGAGACGAAGAAAAGCCCCCTCTATATAGTTGAGCAGCGAGAACTGCACTTGCATTAGTAGAGGCGATGAAATATACTGTCCACACTCTTGTCTGCGAAGCGAAGCAAGGCTCAAGAGACCAGTTACTCCTCTAATAAAGGCATCGGCGGAAAGTTTCCTACGGCGAGCTCGAGCAGAAGGCGCAGCCGAAGGCCAATAAAGCCCTACTTTGATCCAATTCCGGCAAGGTAATCCAATTGGAAAAACCTGACTGAACGTGAGGATGTTATGTCGACTTAATCCGTGGTTGAATATGTTATGTCGGCTTAGCCAGAAGTTGAAGATTTCGATGGTCTAGCCGGAGTGAGAGGTCTCTAAAAAGGCGAGCTGGGCTCAGGAGCCGCTCAAGGGAAGAAGGATCTCGGGATTCAACCTGTTGTGATGAATTAGTCCTCCTACTCAAAGTCGTCATCAACCACTTTCCGTCTTGGATCTGAGTCAACGGCATTAGCATTTTCTTATCACTACGCTGTCTGTGAAGAAAGAAGCTAGGCAGCTTTCGCCGTATTGCCACTTTCTTGCTTTTAAAAGCTTGGGTTTGAGAGGATACCTAATAGGTGTAAAATAGAGGTTTCAAGGTCTCTAGCAGCCCGTTTCACTCTTTTTCTACAATCACTGGCGTAACATAATTGGCAGATGCCCTTGCTGCGGATTCGTCTGGTCATTGAGATTCGCCTCTCCCATTCGAAACCAGGCGGAAAGACTTTCTACCCGTCCGAAGGCCGAACTGGATTACTATACAAACAATGTGACCGTTTGAAGCTAAAGCTCCCTCGCTGAGTGGTTTTGTATCACAGTCTTCTAGCCCCGATGCCTATCCTCAAAGGAATAAGGCAGGCCGAAGTGATAAACGGATCCATTGACCCTTTCTTTTTCGGAGTTTGGGTCTATTACCAGGCTTGGACCAGGTCTACCAAACGGTGACGAACCAATTCCTCTTTTCGCTTCCGTTACAACCGGAGGTCTTCCGCTTTAGTTGTGTCGCAGCATATACTTCCCCGCCCCAACACAAGAAAATAAGTGTACTTCCTAACGATTCTAATCAGGCAAGCTCTTTCCTATTGTTATTGATAGAGATTCAAGTGCGTAAAACACCTCTTCAAGAGAAGACCCTAAGTAGCTGGATTCTCTCAGAAGCTATTTACGCGCTTTCAGACCTTCAGATCCTTCGCCATAGAATAAATCTATCGGTCTGGGTCCTACCTTGAAATAGGTAGTTTTCTCGCTAACGCTAGGAGCTTTGGCCCACCCATTAACAAGCAAGAAAGCCGAAACAAGAAGATCTGAGTTAGCAGCTGAGTCTCCCCCACAAGCTTATTCAGCGGATTTCTCGCCGGAAAGGTGCTTTAGCACATGTTCTTAGGGCCGATACCTGGATAACCTTAGTTCAGATGGAAATAGATATCCTCTAAGAGCCCTTGACTGCCCTACTTACTGTAAAAATGCCTCTTTTTCAGAGGTTCCTGTTGGGCTCGTTGTGTCAGTAAACACAAAACAAGAAGCAGCGTTAGCAGCAATTGGTGCGGGTGAAGTCTTTTAACCACTTTCACTTTCTGCCCCAGGCAAATCCTTTAGGTCCGGTTTCGGTCCATCTATAGAAGATGCCTTTGCCAGGCTATTTCCCACATTCCTTGCAAGAAGATTGATCTCTCGGGTAGCTGCCTAAAGTGCCTATGTTTGAGGAAATCCAAACTGAATGAACTGATGGGCAACCCAAAGCTCCTGGCTCGGATCTTGTTGTTTAGGCTTCAATCCCCCTGTTTGTTAGACGATCGGAGTGCTAAAACACCTAAGAGGGGGTAGATTCGCTCAGAGGCTAATGTCTGCCTATATAAACAAATTTTAAGACTTTTAGGTATCATAGATGTGTCAAATTCCCATTCTAAGGAGGAATGATTCTCGCTTAGCGCTTGTGCTGAGGATGCTCGTAGATCAGTGAGTTGTATGCTCGTAGATCAGTGAGTTGTATGCTCGTAGATCAGTGAGTTGTATGGTCGTAGATCAGAAGAGCATTTCGTTCCATTTTTAGTAAAATAGTGAAGGATATTCCATTAGTAATGAAAAAAGGGGTGGAGGTTGGTCGTAGATCTACGTTCTGTGGTCTACGATCAGTTGTTCTTGGTCTACGATCATAGTTGTGTTGTTCAGGTCGATCAGAAGGTGCAGAAATTGCTAGAACTGAATGCGGAAAGTATAGAAAAACATCTCGTAATGTATTTAACCAGAAAATCTATTATGCTCCTGCGGAAGTATCTACTCGTTACGGAATCTCAGGTGTCAAAGTGCGGATTTCATATAGTAAAAAAAAGGAACGTGCTATATCCGAAACGTACGAAATATAGTAAATATCGTAAAGGCAGATGTAGTAGGGGTCGCGAACCGGACGGTACACAACTTGGTTTTGGAAGATATGGCACTAAAAGTTGTAGAGCTGGTCGTCTTTCATATCGAGCCATTGAAGCAGCGCGTCGGGCTACAATCGGACAATTCCGAAGAAATGGTAAGATATGGGTAAGAGTTCTCGCGGATCTCCCTATTACCGGGAAACCTACAGAAGGGAAGAGGAAAAGGAAATCCCACGGGTTGGATTGCTCGTGTGTCCACGGGACAAATCCCATTTGAAATGGATGGTGTGAGTTTGTCAAATGCTCGACAAGCCGCTACATTAGCGGCGCATAAACCATGTTCGTCAACCAAGCAGTGGTCGTAACGTAATTGGTTAGTGGGGAGGCCGGGATTCAAAAGAATTAGGCGCTATGATCTACGACCAACCTGAACGACGGAAGTGGAAAGGCACTAAGGGCTTGGCCCACCTCCTTGATTTTTGTAATCGCCGAAATTGTACGACGTTTTTATTCCAAGCGTACGACCCGGATACGTTAAGGTTTTCTTCTGCCGGCCCGGTTTAGAAAGTGATAGTATTAAGAATAAATAAGAAAGAGAAGAGCTAAGATTCAGGAATTTATTTGGGAGAAAGGAGGATTGGTCGTAGATCAGAAAAGTAAAAGTATGTATGTAGAAAGGGATCAGGGGGCTTTATGGTCGGAGAAAGGGAAGGGGGGACGACCCGCCGAATTCACATCAGAAATCGCCAACATGAACACAAACGAAATCTTGAATTGCGTATAGAAACGAAACACTTCTATTTTCGGAGCTGAGGTATGAAAAAGTCTTTTTCGTCCAGTGGTTAGGACATCGTCTTTTCATGTCGAAGACACGGGTTCGATTCCCGTAAAGGATATAATGATCCCCCCCCCCTGCCGGGCCGCTTTCAGTTAGTGTTCATTGCTGAGTGATCGCTCGCTGGAAAGGTGGTCCGGAAGCTTCCTCTCTTCCAGCAAGCAAGACGAGATTGTACAACTTTAACATTCAATCGCACAGCGCTGCCCATTAAAGGTAGCGGACAGCGACGCTGACGGATTAAGTCATAACATCTGAACATCAGACCATATTTGTTAAACTTACTTAACTGGTCTTTCCGATCAGGACGTAGACAAACCGCAGGTGGATCTAATAGTTGTTCCAAAGGTAAAGTGAGGTCACAATCGCGCTAAACGCTCACCGGCATATCGTGAGAGAGATTCCACCCAAGCATGACTCTCTCCACCTAGAAGTCCCCTTTTCTTCAGCGAGCTTACGCTCCAAATCATCCCGCACAGACAACAAATACTTGTCTTGTCATCTGGACGACACGGCTCCAAAAGAAAATACCGCACCATACCAAGGTGATAGCAATTTACTACTAACCCATCTGGAAAACCTAACCAGATAGGAAACGGTAGTGGTATGCTTCCACCGGGCGAGAAGGCCACCAAAACGTGCCTATACCAGTGTCGGTTATATTGAGGGCGTTTAGCGCCAGTAGCTCGTCATCCATCCTAGGACCGCCTTTTCGCGCAACCCAACCCAATCCGGGTTTTTTCTAGACTAGACCTTCGGGATTTTTTTAGGGTTCATACATGCATTGATCCTCTGATCGTAGACCACACAACGTAGATCGCGCGTTAGCCCTACTCCTAACAAGTTGCTGGATCGAAGTAGGACATTCTCCATCCGCCCGCCAGCAGCAGAGGGGGTTCGATTCCCATTATACGCGATGTGGCGAAAAAGACTAATTCAACGAGATATGCTATGCCTGCATTAAGATTTAAAACTTGTCGTCTACTTTCAGGAAATGTTCGGAACAGAGAACTTACAATAATACAACGCCGCATTCTCCGAAGATTGAGGAGCAAGAAGAGATCTTTTAAGAGAAAGATTTATCCGAGACAAAATCTTAACAGTTACATCCAATTACAAACTACACGAAAGTTGCCCCTTTTTCATGGGGATTTATCCATCACAGAGATGCGCAGAGGAACAGAACGAACTTCATATATCCCTTTTCCACTCAATCCAGAAACAAGATTGGACGTTATTCTGGTTCGTCTCCATTTTTGTGAAACTATTCCTCAAGCAAGGCAGCCGATAAGTCATCGAAGGGTTTGTGTGAATAATGGAATGGTAAGCATTACTCATTTTAAAGTGTCCCACGGTGATCTAATATCTTTTCAAGAAAATGACACGAGAACCCGCGGTGAAGAAATAAGGAGATCTTTCTATATCGAAATATCAGTTGATAAAATCATAAGCAAATTCCTGGATCACCCGGTAAGAATGTGGAGAAGAACCAAAACAGAATGGTTCCGCCTACTTAAAACTAAGAGGGGGTGCCGCCTACTACTAAAATCCCGGTTTTTGCGACAGTTGCGTTCTTCTATGCAAGAAGAAGACTTAGAAAGAACAAAGAAGTTTGGATCCGAAAAAGTATGCTTAGGCAGTTCCTTCGCTGAGCACAACAGAATAAAGAGGAATTTGTATCATTTAAAATCCCTATTCTTATCAAAGAGAAGGAACGAGAAAAGCCGAAATCCTCCTACTCGAACAAGAAGTCCTATGGTTTACAACTCTTCTTTATATAGTAATTCGACCTATTGCTCCGCGTCCCCCCATCAGTTTACTATGAAGAGAAGAATCAAAAGGCTTTTCCTACCTACTCATTATTCGGAGGTGAATCATAGAACACCAAAAGCTGTGGTATCTTATGGACCTAACATAGGTCACATCCCGCACGACATAAGATTGAAAGATCCAAACCTTTACTTCTGATCGTAGACCATACAACTCACTGATCTACGAGCATACAACTCACTGATCTACGAGCATCCTCAGCACAAGCGCTAAGCGAGAATCATTCCTCTTCGGAGCGGAAACGGACGTGGCCAAAACATATAAAGATCGGCGTAGTCGCGCATAGGGGCATATCTATCCGGATAGAGGATAGTCTAGATCTTGATTCACTATTCCCATTTTAATTCTGATTGATTGCCCTTTTTTTGACGACAACGCAAGGAAACATCGTTTTTTGGGTCGGAGCGTAAAACGAGCGAGCAGAGCCCAGGAAACAGGGAAGCCCCTCATAGAGCAGTCGACTAGAAGTAGAAGACTGCTGGCCTGAGAGAAGGCGGCCTCTCTCGGGAAACACGGCCCAATTTCTCTTCTTTCTTTTTGATTTCGGGTTTCTTTATTTTTCCAGGGGCCCAGAACGCTAAAAGGTGAGAGCGTTTAGCGCGAACCTCTGATCGACCTGGACACATAAAAAATTCTCGGCGTCGAGAGAGATTTGAGATTCCGTAAGTAACTCAGTGAGTGCTTTCTAAGAAGGGCTTGGAAGAAGAAAATGAAATACGAACAACCGCGCTGGTCGTAATAGATCGACTTTCATGCCAGTTCTTGCTCCAGCATGAAAGTTCCATTTCAGGGAAGGACGACGTACCATGATACTTTCTGTTTCGTCGAGCCCTGCTTTGGTCTCTGGTTTGATGGTTGTACGTGCTAAAAATCCGGTACATTCCGTTTCGTTTCCCATCCCAGTCTTTCGCGACACATCCGGTTTACTAATTATGTTAGGTCTCGACTTCTCCGCTATGATCTTCCCAGTAGTTCATATAGGAGCTATAGCCGTTTCATTCCTATTCGTTGTTATGATGTTCCATATTCAAATAGCGGAGACTCACGAAGAAGTATTGCGCTATTTACCAGTGAGTGGTATTATTGGACTGATCCTTTGGTGGGAAATGTTCTTCGTTTTAGATAATGAAACCATTCCATTACTACCAACCCAAAGAAATACGACCTCTCTGAGATATACGGTTTATGCCGGAAAGGTACGAAGTTGGACTAATTTGGAAACATTGGGCAATTTACTTTATACCTACTATTCCGTCTGGTTTTTGGTTCCTAGTCTTATTTTATTAGTAGCCATGATCGGGGCTATAGTACTGACTATGCATAGGACTACTAAGGTGAAAAGACAGGATGTATTCCGACGAAATGCTATGGATTCTAGGAGGACTATAATGAGGAGGACGACAGACCCACTCACGATCTACTAAAGGGCAAGTAGCTTGATTGGTTCAAATCCAATTCGTGAGATGGCAGTGATCTTTAGCTGGTCATGGCCATAATGTGCTCTTTTCCTCGGACGGATTCATTGGAACCTTCTTTTTCAGAGCGAGACTCCCCAGGTTGGTCGTAGATCATAGAGGCGGTACGCTGGAGCGAGCTCCCCAGGAAAGGTCATAGATCTACGTTCTGTGGTCTACGATCACAGTTGTGTCTTTGATAAAGCCAGGCGAAGGTCAGTCTCTTTCATTTTTATATTGAACAGGGATTTGACCGACTCGCACACGGGCAGCGCTCCCGAAGCGAGAAAGGGGATTGGCTCACCGGCAGCGGGCGCTGCGTCAACAAGGCCCTTGGGCGACATTCCAGGTCTCTCGAATGCCTATTCAGAGGGATACGGGACAGAGCAACTCGAAGTGAAGTAAAGTGTTCTAGTTACACCAGTTGGATTCTTAAAGTCAAAAACACTGATTCCAGTAAGGAGTTCAAATTTCTATTCTCAGCGGAGCTATCACTACCGGCTATGTGATCAGATTTTCTTTGGGGGCAAAGGACCGGATGTCGCCTTATCTCATGTACTTGCTCAATAGAACGAACAGGGGCATCACGGCTACTTTTTGGTCTTGTCTCATTCCACGAGTCCTCAAAAGGGGAGAAGAGGCAACTGCCGCAGAATGTACCACGCCCACGCCGCTTTCCTCACTTCTGTTTGTTAGTAGAGGTTCGATCTAATTGAAATATTCTATGACGGGATCCCCGGCTCATCGCAAGGCAGTTGCTTCAGCCTCTCGCCTATATACATATAAGTCGGCTTACTTTTCATAATTGCTGAACTGAACATAACTGCTCCATCTTCTCCTTAATAGCTGGGATTCCCAAAAAGAAAGGAAAAGCTTGAGCTCTCTGTATCATCAATCGACTGCAAAAGCGTAGATTCTTAGTCGAGATTCGAACTGTTCAACCGCGGCTTGGATAACGAGAAGGGGAATCTGCCTTTCACATTTAGTTAGACCCTAACAACTATCCAAGCTCTACTTTATGCTAGTACTTGATCGATCGGTGAAGTCCTATTATTGGAATAACCCATCAATGCCGCACTTCCTGCTCTAACCGCGCCCAACCGCTACCAGCCATCAGAACAATCCGGACGAGCCACACGGAAGAATCCTTTCTCTTTCTTCAGATCACCTCCGGGAGAGGAGCAAGGAAGGTCAATATCGTAATTACATCTTCCTAAAAGAAAAGGATTTTCGTCAAAAGATTTACACCACAACGGGAAGCAAGGCAGCCTTTAGCTACCCGGGTTACCGAACCTAGAGAACAAGGGAGAGCTACTAGCGAACCTATAGTATTACGTAGCACAATCACTTTCTCTGTCTCCAAGTACTCCCTTTCTAGATGTCCACGTAGGAGTGCGGATCCCTAGTTATGGATTTCAAACCCTTTCCCTCATAATCAGAACAAGAAGTCAAGAAGTGAAGATGGAGTTGGTGGGGAAGGCTTTCCGGGACGGCGAACGAGGAGATAGGAAGTTTGGCCAGGTTTCGATACATGTTTTTTTTTGGTCTAGTTGGCGCAGTTGGAAGTTGCTTGGGATAATCTGTGCTGGTTGGTAGACCTGCTGGGTTGGGTGGCCGGGTTAGCACCCCTCGGCTATCCGCACTTGGTAGTACCCCATCGCCAGTCCAACTTGGTGAAATACCTTCCCGCATCTAATTGAAAAAAAGTCCGCGATGAGTGGCACGGACTCTTTTTTTATTTTGAGTGTTGTTATGGGCCCGATAGTCGATACATAGACGGAGGCTTGCGTCATGCTTATTCTGGAACAGAGCTCCTCGCAGAAATTCCAGATCATTGAAGAGGGCTGCCTGCGCCTAAAAAGTACCTGGATGTTTCCTTGTCCCCCAAGAGAATAAAGAGAGAGCATTGCCTGGAGAAAATGAAAAAGAGAATCTCAGGTTGGAAAAGCAAATTGTTGTCCTCCGGAGGTCGACTAACGCTTATTAAACATCTTCGAGTATTCCGATGCACATGTGAAAAGTTTTCTCTTAAATTACCCGGCCTACACTTCGGCTACTAATAAGGGGACAAGACCTTACAACTAGATTGGAGATGATCCCTTCTCTCCAGTGAGTGCAGTGAAGGACTCTCGCCTCACCCGCTCGTTTGACTTATGGCATCATCTACTTGCTTTTCAACCTAAGCGATTTCATAACCAGAAAAAAAGACCCTCAAAGGATTACCAGTAATATATTCATTTTTGTAGTTAATTTCTTTTGAACAAAGAAAATATTCGTCCTATGCTTCTCGTACCTGGATGTCGAGCACGAAAGAAAGAATGTGAACAGCTAGCTAGCAGACTACAAGATCCGTCTCATCAAGTCTTGGGCTCAGACGGAATCCTACCCTGCATCATCGAAATGTGCTTTACGGGCCTGAGCCACTTAACTTGCTATATTGACTGAAGGCCTAGTCAGCTAGTTTGCTGTTAAGCAAAAGAGTGCAACCCTTTCTCTCGTCACGAGCTGGATTTGAACCAACACTTCTGGAATTAAAAAAGAAATCCAGTTAACTACCTTTATTCGAATCGTGACTTTGGTTTCCCGGTTCAGCACCAAGGACTAAAGCGCCTAGTCCGGGGCAGTGCTCTTATAATCCTCCTCCTCCCGTAATATTAGTTAAGACGGCTACGGCTTGTAGGTGAAACTCACTTGTGATCCCATTCACATAAACATCTCTGATTGCATTAGAGAGAATAGGTAAGCTTTCTGTATCAATGATCTCATCGCAAAAAGCGGGGAGGGTCCAATTATTGGGTAGCGGATAATTCCTAAGGGTGGATCGATGTAATTGAGAAGGAACGTAGATCAGTTCGGAAACTTGTGCATAGAGGCAGTTCTTACCAGAATCTACAGCACGCTGACACTGGGCATTAATTTCAGGGGTTTCTTCCCTATGATTCCACATAAACTGTGCGAAAGCGGAAAAAGAATCATAAAAGGAAATTAGTGCTTGTTGTCTGTACATCTTCCAATTTATTCCTTTCTTGCTCCTTGCTCGCGGAGCGGCATACCGAAAAAAAAGAAGGATTCAATCCAGCCCATAGGTTATCCCTACAGCTACCTTGTTTTGCCACCGAGACCAGCCTACACACTGAAATGAGAAAGGTGTCAGCAGGGAAGTTTACTTGAAACGATGCGAGATCAGCAGCAAAAGAAAGAAGAGAAATTGGGCCGGGGTCACATGCCTTCTCTCAGGCCGGCAGTCTCCTACTTTCTAGTCGACCGCTCTATGACAGGTTACCAGCCCTACGGCCGCTTAGAACCCATTCCATTACTACCAAGACTTATTCCAGCCCAAGAATAATCTTTATATATGGAGAGTCGCGGCCGCGTTCCCTGAAATCTTGCCCCACCCTAGCCCATTTTTTTGGTCAGCTTAGCGAACGCCCCCGACCGTCGTCCGCCTTTCTGGAGTTCCTCCAATATAGCGTAAAGCCTTTCGAGGGACTCCTCCCCCGTAGATGTTCGAGGATTATCGAGCGCCCGAGCACCGCGTTCCAACCAAGGCCCTTCTGGGTCGAGGCGTGACATTTCCTTGAGAATCTCCACCTTTTTCTCAAAGAGTTCCTCGGCATTTATGCGTGCCAACTCGCAGACCACGTAGTTCAAATCAGCCCCGTGTTTCGATAAGAGTCGCCTCTCTATGGTTGATACACAGTCGCCCCCTATCACCTGATCTGGTTGATACGGATAGGGCTGCACCGGATTAGATGGACCAGCTTCTTCCCCCGGGGAAGAGATTTCGAGCGGCGAACCAGGAAGCCGCTGCCCGACTCCCTGAGAAGGCCGCGAATTGACCTCTTCCCCCGGTTCAGGGGTATTTTGAACCCAGGCGGAAAGCCCCTCAAAAAAGGAGGAGGAAGGATGGTCATCCCCCCCGGCTCCAAAAGCATTCAACAAAATACACGTAGAGGGGGCCCCTACGGCAATAAAGAAAGGATAATTCAAATGAAGACCAAAGCGAGAAAGTAAGTAGATGCGGAAAAAATAGCAAAAGAAAGAGATGAAAAAGAGAATGGATATATACATAATATAGACCAGTCGAAAGCCGTACTTGTCTTTCAAACGCAAACAATAAAGACGAAACAAAAAGATCAAGCCTAAAAGAAGAATTGCAAAAAGCACAATATTTCTCCCTGTGGTCATTATAGCGGTTCCCTCTGATCCTAGAAAACGTCCGAAAAAACCCGAAAAAAAAACCAAATGAACACCACGCAGAAAGTTGATTTGATAAGTCATTGCTCTTAGACTGAGGTACGAGAAAGTGCTAAAATCTCTTCTACTATTAAGATTCAAAAACCTAGAATTCAAATGTCGGCTTTCATGCCCAGTGAACGATTTAAAGTGGCTTTTTTTTTTAGGGATGCCATAAGAACCCTGAATTTTCAAGTGGATTATCATGGTTTTCATTTAATTCTTTCGGAACTGAGGCACCAACGTA